ATATTTTATCATCTCATAAATCTGAATCAGAGGTATATGGATATATCCATTTCAGGTCAAAACAAATCTTTTTTGTGTCCTTAGGGTTCTTTCGAGAGTTCTTTTCGAAAGATTAGATTAGCCTTGTCGTTGCTTATGTCTCGGATTGGAACAAATTACTATAATTCGTCCGCGCCTGCGGATCAGTCGACAGTTTTCACAAATTTTACGAACGGAAGCTCTTATTTTCATATTTTTCATTCCTTACCTTAACCTTAATTACGTATTTATTCTTGGAAGAAAATAAGTTTTCTTGAAATTTTCAATCTGGAATTCTATACTCCCGAAAAGAATTTTGAAAGGTAAAAAACCATCTAATCGATCGAATCCTTATTGCGAATTCTATAAATTATACGCCCTCTAGTTGAATCATAACGACTTACTTCAATTTTCACTCTATCTCCTGGTAGGATCCGTATAAAACTACGCCGTATCCTTCCTGAAACATAACCAAGAATTAAGTCTTCATTATCTAAACGAACCCGGAACATACCATTGGGAAGTGATTCAGTAATTAAACCTTCATGAACCCACTTTTGTTCTTTCATTCCAGGTAAAACCTCCTTGACGTATCAACTAATGGAGGAAGAGTGATATTAGACAACCCGTCCCTTGGATTTTTTGTTTTTTCACAAAAGAGAAGTTTCGGATCTAATTGGGATATTAGAAGGATTACCATATATAACACAAAATCTCTCCTCCGATTCGTTCTCGGCGAGCCTCTCGGTCTGTCATTATACCTTGAGAAGTAGAAAGGATTACAATCCCCATCCCACCTAAAATTCTAGGAATGCCTTGGTAGTTAGAATAGATTCGTAGACCAAGTCGACTTATCCGTTTTAAATTTAAAACCGTTCTATATCGCCCTTTAATATTTCGTCTATGTTTCAGGGTTAAAACCAAAAAAAAATTGTTCTTTTCTCGATGTTTCCTCACGTTTTGTATAAAACCTTCTTGTAAAAGTATTTTAACAATGTTTTCAGTAATATTAGTAGATACTATTCGAACAGTTCCTTTTCTATTTATGTCAGCATTTCGTATAGAAGTTATTATATCGGCAATAGTGTCTATACCCATGATGAACTAAAATTTGTGGTTTCTCACAAGTTGGATATAATAAACATGTTCTTTATTTGTTTTAAGGAAAGGTATATACGTGAGATACAATCTACTAAAAAATAAATTAATCTATTTCATTCAAGTAAACTTAATTATAACTTCTTACAGTACCTAATATTTTATAATACTTCGGGGGCTAATGAAACTATTTTAGTAAAATTTAACTGTCTCAATTCTCGTGCAATCGCGCCAAAAATTCTCGTTCCTTTAGGGTTTCCTTCTTGATCAATTACAACTGCAGCATTGTCATCATATCGTATTATCATACCGTTATCACGTTTGAGTTCTTTACAAGTACGTACAATTACAGCTCTGATCACTTCGGATCTTTCTAGAGGCATATTTGGTACTGCTTCTTTGATCACAGCAACAATAATGTCACCAATATGAGCATATCGACGATTACTAGCTCCTATGATTCGAATACACATCAATTTTCGCGCCCCGCTGTTGTCCGCTACATTCAAAAGGGTCTGGGGTTGAATCATATCATTTTTTAATCTATTTTTAAAATGCAAACTGGGCGCAGAAAAAAAAAAAGAAATATTTTTTGTCCAAAAAAAGAAACTCGCAATTGTTTTTTGTTAGTCCAAAGAAAGGAAAGACTTCTTGCCATTCATTTTACATTGTTATTGGGAAAGAATAAATTGAGTTCGTATAGGCATTTTTGATGCTGCTATTTGAATAGCTTTTCTGGCTACATTTTCTGCTACTCCCCCCATTTCATAAAGTATTCTACCCGGTTTAACGACAGCTACCCAATATTCGGGAGATCCTTTACCCGATCCCATACGTGTTTCTGCGGGTCTTACTGTAACGGGTTTGTCTGGAAATATACGTACCCATATTTTTCCACCACGACGTACATTTCGTGTCATTGCTCGTCTCCCCGCTTCTATTTGTCTAGATGTGATCCAAGTAGGTTCAAGTGCCTGAAGAGCATATCTACCGAAGCAAATACTATTACCTCTAGAAGATATCCCCTTCATTCTTCCTCGATGTTGTTTACGGAATCTGGTTCTTTTGGGGTTATAGTTGATGGTTGTTTCGCAATTCCATCTCTACTACAGAACTGGACATGAGAGTTTCTTCTCATCCAGCTCCTCGCGAATCAAAAGAAAAGATTGACAAATAGTTAATTTAATTCAGATATATGTATGTAAGTAATGAAGAATATACTAAATAATATAATAATACACTGAATCCGTAGGATTCTTGAATATTTTAGCTAGTTTATTTGAAAAGTATTTTCTACACTTTATATATAGTATAGTCTAAGGAATTTCTATTTAGTTTACTTTCTTTTTATTGTATTATCATATCGGCGGTCCTAAAATCGAAC